TTCTTTGTAGTACAATACTTTACTTTAGTAGATTTTGCTTGATTTATCATATTTGTCATTTAGTTTAGTTTTAATTTCGATTTTTGAAATTTTAAATTTCCAAAAGGAGTTTTTATGTCACGTTACAGAGGGCCTCGTTTCAAAAAAATACGCCGTCTGGGAGTTTTACCAGGACTAACTAGTAAAAGGCCCGCAGCTACAGTCGCAAGCGAACTTAGAAACCAATCGCGCTCCAGTAAAAAATCTCAATATCGTATTCGTTTAGAAGAAAAACAAAAATTGCGGTTTCATTATGGTCTTACAGAACAACAATTGCTTAAATACGTTCGTATCGCCGGAAAAGCTAAGGGGTCAACAGGTGAGGTTTTACTACAATTACTTGAAATGCGTTTGGACAACATACTTTTTCGATTGGGTATGGCTTCGACTATTCCTCAAGCCCGCCAATTAGTTAACCATAGACATGTTTTAGTTAATGGTCGTATGGTAAATATACCAAGTTATCGCTGTAAACCCCAAGATATCATTACAACGAAGGATGAACCAAAATCTAGAGCTTTGATTCAAAATAATCTTGATTCCGCCCCTCGTGACGAGTTGCCAACCCATTTGACTCTTCACCCATTCCAATATAAAGGATTAGTCAATCAAATAATAGATAGTCAATGGGTTGGTTTGAAAATAAATGAATTGCTCGTTGTAGAATATTATTCTCGTCAGGCTTAAACCTAACTCAAATAACAAGAATTTTGATCCGAGGATTTTTTCTGTTCATGTATGATAGACATAGATATAGGAAAATTTTTATTCCTTGCCCCCTTTTTCCAGTATTTTTCGTATTACAGAAAAAATTAGGAATAGAGAATCAATCCATATCCAACTTTGTTGGAATAATGATGTCCACGGTTATTTGTGTTATTTGAAACATTGCGGTCAGTAAAAGAGGAAAGAGAGGGATTCGAACCCTCGGTACAAAAATTCGTACAACGGATTAGCAATCCGACGCTTTAGTCCACTCAGCCATCTCTCCCCAACTAAAAAAAAATTACTAAGTAAGTTTCCGTTACATTGCATAAACAATAAATAAAAGGTTGGGCTTTTTTGAAGAGCTCTTTATATTTTTTATCTCTTTTTTATTTCTATTTTTTCCATTCTTTATTATATAATAAAGAATGGAAAAAATAGAAATAAAAAATATGAAATTAAATAATAATCTAATTGATTCCATTTTTTTAGTTTCTTTTTATACAACCAGAGCCTGTCCATGCCAATACTTAGCCGGGCTCTTTTTGTTCCCACGAATCTTTGCAAACAAAGATTTAGTTGAATATATTTCATTTCATTTGAAAAAAAAAAAGACTTGTTATTTAAAGATGATCAAAGATAAATAAAAAAGACTTTTTGATTCCTATGATATAGAACCAAAATGATATAAGATCAAAATGTCATTTTTTTTTTATTATTCCTTCTTTTTTCTGGTTCTGGTAACGTATCTAAAAAAAGAAACTGTGGATTCTTGCACAATCCATTTTTTTCTTATGGATTAAGTAGTTTTGTCGAGATGTATCTGTCAAAACATCTTCAGCTTCTGCAAAAACAAAAAAATGAAATTCGCTCTCTTTTCTTAATTTCATTAGGAGGTCCCCTTACAAAACATGTGAACATTCTAATTAGTTCCTCCTATTTCCTATTTATGGTATTATTAATTAATTACGTTATTTTTTATTAATAATTATTTTATCTTATTTTTAATTAATTACGCTTATGATCCTATTTCTTCATTATGACTGATTCCCTTGTTCGACAAAAGGTGCATTTCTATGCAATAATTGCATTGTAGCGGGTATAGTTTAGTGGTAAAAGTGCGATTCGTTCTATAGATCCCTTAATAGTTAAAGGATCCCTCGTTTGATTCATATCCCGATCAAAAACTTTATTTCTTGCTTAAAGGAGTAAACTCCTTTATTCCTCTCAACAAATGATTCGAGGAATATAAAATATACATTATCGTAATTTGTATCCAAAAAAAATCAATTCTAAATTGAAAAATTGAATTTTAAAATTATGAAACATAAGTTTTTGGAGTTGGATCCATAATCCAAATTTTTTGAGTATGAGTAAAGGATGCATGGAGAAAGATATAGAAAGTTTATTTCTAATCGTAACTAAATCTTCCATTTTTTATTTGTTTTGGATAGGAGAGATTGAAGCAAAATAGCTATGAAACGATTACTTTAGTTTACTAGAGACATCGACATTTTTTTAGCTCGATGGAAATTTTATTCTTTTCCTAAAGATTCTCTGAAATAGAAATAGAGAACGAAGTAACTAGAAAAAAAAAAAAAGATTGTTAGAATACTCTTCTTCTATTCTATTCTATAGGGATCATCTAAAAAGCAAGGTGTTTTAAATGTATTCATACAGAAAGGCTGACATAGATGGTATGGGTCAATTTTTTTTTTGTTGATGTCTTCCATCTCTTAATTTATTCCATAAAGGA